TCAGGGCAATCCGATTTGCACGGATATCTTCTCAGTGTAAGGGAGATGCTATACTAATTTAGCTATGCTCTGGTTGTCCAAGTGCACCTTCCGGTACACTTACCATGTTACGACTTGCCTCCCCTCTATGATTTTGGCATTTTAATTAATGTTTTGGTAAAGTTTCGGGGAGAGTGACGGGCGGTGTGTGCACGCTTAAGAGCCAGTTTCAGTGGAACACTCTACTTTCCGCTTACTGCTAAATCCTCCTTCGGATGTACGTTTCAGTGCATCTTTCGTTATACCCTGTATTTTAAAAGGGAATGTAGCCCATTTCTTCCCCTTCCATTCGCTACACCTCGACCTGACGTTTAGGGGAGTGCCGGTTTCGCTTACTTTTCAGCCTTCACAGGGTAAGCTGGCGACGGTGGTATATAGGCGGGACGAGCAAGGAAGGGTGAGGTTGAACGGGGATTATCGGTTCTAGAACAGGCTCCTCTAGGGGGGTCTAAAGCACCGCCAAGTCCTTTGGGTTTTAAGCTAACGCTCGTAGTACCCAGGCGGACAGAAAATGTATTAAACTGTCAATGTTTACGGCTAAGCATAGTGGGGTATCTAATCCCAGTTTGTGTCTTAGCTTTCGTGGGGTCAGAATATATAAAGCTACTTTCGTGATTGGGCTTCTCACCTTCGGGTGCGTATAACAGCCTGGAAGGCGTTCGGCTTTAATTTTAAGCTTGTTCTTAACCACCCTTTACGCCGATTTCTAACAACTTGGGCCTCCCGTATAACCGCGGTGGCTGGCACGAGTTTTACCGGCCCTCTTAGCTTTGACTGAGTCAAGTTTTCACTTATATATCAATGTTTATCACTGCTGAGTACCCTTGGGGGTGTGGCTGAGCAAGGTGTCGTGGGCAAATTGAATGTGCCTGATACCAGCTCCTTGTTCCCGGGCAGGGAACTATAGGGCATTCTCACGGGGGCGCGGATACTTGCATGTGTAAGTCTAGCTAGAGCTGGCAGAAAAGTCAGGACCAAACCTTTGTGCTTGCGGAGCTTTTTAGGGCCCGTCTCAACAGCTTCAGTGTTATGCTTTAAGATTAAGCTACACGAGCACGTAATAATATGCATGTCGGAAATAGTGGATGTCAGGGGAAAGTGAAAATTTAGTTTGAGAAATTGTCGTTTTTAATAGTATAAAAAGACGCATTTTGGGCACTGTTCCTAGCTAGTCGAGACTTTTCTGTTTTTGAGGGGTTTGTATAAGTATTAGGGATCTCAGGAGTTTAGGGGGAGGGGGGGTTTAACGAGTAAAACCTAAAAGGGGGTAATAAGGAGATTCTAGGGGAAGAAACAGCATATTATGCTCTTGAATTCAAGTTTGCACTTTAAAAGTGATGTCATTTAATGATTGAACGAACTGTAACAAGGCAGGGTGCAATTACTACCTTGTAAGCTAGTTTGCGGGCACTGTGAAATGCTAATGAAAAGGGAAAAAAAAAAGAAAAACCCCCTATCCTCTGGAAAGAGTGCCCGGCATGGTGGGTCATCTCGCCATCCGCTCGCCACCATTAACTTATGCACGGAGTACGCAAGTGTTGGGGTACTACAAGTTATGAGCCCTGAAATAGGAACCAGATGCCAGCAAGAGCTTGTTGTGTGACCCTCACAAATCTTGTCCCTGATCTTCATTAATAGCATGCTTTCAGAAATCATACGTTGGTCGGTTCTTACTGCAATTGATTTTCGTCAGAACAGAGTGCTGTTACTTGGTGTATATGTGTACATTAATTAAAGTTCTAGGTCCTAGAGACATAGTTCTTGTAAATTCATACCATGTATTTCATGAAATGGTTGGGGATGAAGGTTGTTGCATTTTCGTGTTACTTGCTTTGGTCTATATAAATTAATGTTGATATTACAAATATGTCATGAAACCATGGATATACATCCCGCGTAAAAAATATGCGCAGATTGCATCTTTTAGATATATTAAAAACACGCTTAGTGAAATGTGATTATAGGGTGGTTAGGTTTATTATTAAATAGGGTGCTCAGGGTTGCAAAGAATAGTTTAATGTAGAACGTTAGCTTTGGGAGCCAATGGTGGGGGTTAAAGCCCCCTTTCTTTGAGCACTAGGGAGGATTTTAACCTCCGGCGTCCGGTTTACAAGACCGGCGCTCTGGGGCGCTGAGCTACTAGTGCATCGTCAGCCTAGTACTTTGTTCTCTGCTATTGCTGTGACAGGGATGATGAACAGAAAGAGAGCAAAGTAGGTAAGGGAGGCAATCTGGCCGATAATGATGTACGGGTCTTCAACTGGTATTCCACCAATTCATGTGAGGATTGCTACGTTTGCAATGAGCGCTCAGAACAGGAATTGAGTTATGGGTCGAAATGTAAGGCTTCGTTGCTTAGATGTGTGAAGAATGGGAACAACTATTAATACTAGGATGGAGGCTAGGAGGGCTAAGACTCCACCTAGTTTATTTGGAATTGAGCGTAGAATTGCGTACGCAAATAAGAAATATCATTCAGGCTTGATATGGGGGGGGGTAACTAATGGGTTTGCAGGCGTAAAATTGTCTGGGTCTCCTAAGATGTTAGGGGCAAATAATGCAAGGCAGGTTAGTAGAATGACTACGCCTGCAAACCCAAGTAGGTCTTTATAAGAGAAATAAGGGTGGAAGGAGATTTTGTCTGTATCTGAGTTTAAACCTAGGGGATTGTTTGAGCCTGTCTCGTGTAAGAAAAGAAGATGGAGTATGGTTACGGCTGCAACAATGAAAGGCAGGAGAAAGTGGAAGGCAAAAAATCGGGTTAGGGTGGCGTTATCTACTGAGAAGCCCCCTCAGATTCATTGGACGAGGGTGCCGCCCACGTATGGGACAGCAGAGAGGAGATTAGTAATGACGGTGGCCCCTCAGAACGATATTTGCCCTCATGGAAGAACGTAGCCTACAAAGGCTGTTGCTATTACAAGAAGAAGAAGGATTACCCCAATGTTTCATGTCTCTTTATAGAGATAAGAGCCGTAGTAGAGACCTCGTCCGATGTGGAGGTAAATGCAGATGAAAAAGAAGGATGCTCCGTTGGCATGAAGGTTGCGGATAAGTCAGCCGTAGTTTACGTCTCGACAAATGTGAGCAACAGAGGAAAAGGCTGTAGCAATGTCTGAGGTATAATGTATGGCAAGAAAAAGACCTGTGAGTAGTTGAGAAATTAGGCAGAGACCGAGTAGGGAGCCAAAATTTCATCAGACAGAAATGTTAGAGGGTGCAGGTAGATCAACTACTGCGTGATTAGCAATTTTTAATAATGGATGGGTTTTTCGGAGGCTTGCCATTAGGGTTCCTGTAGTTGAGTGACAACGGTGGTTTTTCAAGCCATGTGGCCGGGTTAAAGTCCCGGGAGGAATTATGTCGTTTTTCATGTCTTTGTTATTAGCAGGGTTGGTATTAGGGTTAGTAGTAGTTGCTGCTAATCCTTCCCCATATTTTGCCGCCTTGGGATTGGTTGTGGCGGCAGGTGTGGGGTGTGGAATTTTAGTTTGACACAGCGGTTCATTTCTTTGTCTTATTTTATTTTTAATTTATTTAGGGGGGATGCTGGTTGTATTTGCTTATTGTGCAGCTCTTGCTGCTGATTCTCACTGGGAAAGTTTAGGAAGCCGATCTGTTGCTTTGTCGATTGCAATTTATGGAATAAGTATGTTAGTGTTTGCAGGGTATTTTTATGGGGGATGATATGAAGTTTCTTGGGTGACCTCTGACGAATTTCATGAATTTGCTGTTCATCGAGGCGATGCTGTAGGTGTCGCGTTAATATACTTGACAGGAGGAAAAATATTGATGATTGCTGCTTGAACCTTGTTGTTGACTCTTTTTGTGGTGATAGAGTTAGTTCGTGGGATGAGCCGGGGGGCTCTTCGGTCTATTTAAATGAGGAGTAGGAGGGTTGCTAAGGTTAGGGTAAGTAGGAAAAGGGTGAGGTAGGTCTTAATTATACCGTGTTGGGTGTTGCTTGTTATTGTGATTAGGGGAGTGTTTAGTGAGGCTAAGGCTTTTGGGCCTGTTTTTTCAAATCATGTCTGATCGATTATTTGGCTTGCGATTGCTTGGCCTAGGACTAGGTTCAGTTTGGGTGTAAGTCGATGGATTACTGCTGGGAAGAATCCGAGCATGTTAGAAAAATGGTGAGGGGCCAATTGGGGGGTTGGTTTAAATTGTTTGTTTGTTAGTGATGCTAGTTCTAAGGCAAGAAGTAAGCCCAGAATAGTGACTACTAGGGCGGCTAGCTTGATTAGCGGTGGTATGGTTATAATTGGTGTTTTAAGGGGAATAATATTGGAAGTGATCAGGAGGCCTGCAATGATACTTCCTCAGGCTAGGCGTTTGATAGGGTTGATTACTGCCGGGTTGTTTTCATTAATGGGAGAAAGGGGTTGGAATCGGGGGTGACCTATGGAAACAAAAAAAACCACCCGCAGGCTGTAAATGGCAGTGAAGGAGGTGGCCAGGAGGGTTATGGCTAGGGCTCAGGCGTTTAGGTAAGAGTTATTTAGGGCTTCGATAATGGCATCTTTAGAGAAGAATCCTGCTAGGAAGGGCGTACCTGTAAGGGCCAGGCTTCCAATGGTTAGGCAGGAGGATGTAAAGGGGGTTAGATGATGTATTCCTCCTATTTTTCGAATGTCTTGCTCATCGTTTAGGCTGTGAATAATTGAGCCTGAGCAGAGGAAGAGCATTGCTTTAAAGAAGGCGTGAGTGCAGATATGGAGGAAAGCAAGTTGTGGTTGGTTAAGACCAATAGTAACTATTATCAAGCCTAGCTGGCTTGAGGTTGAGAAAGCAACAATTTTTTTGATGTCATTTTGTGTGAGGGCACAGGTGGCGGTAAATACAGTGGTTAGGGCACCGAGACAGAGGCAGGTTGTTAGGGCTGTTTGGTTGTTTTCTATTAGTGGGCTTATTCGGATCAGAAGAAAAATGCCTGCTACGACTATAGTACTTGAGTGAAGTAGGGCAGAGACCGGTGTAGGGCCCTCTATGGCAGAGGGAAGCCACGGGTGAAGGCCAAATTGGGCAGATTTACCAGTGGCAGCGACGATTAAGCCAAGAAGGGGGGGGGTTAAGTTTAGGTCTTTTGCGGCTGCAAATATTTGTTGTATCTCTCATGAATTGAGGTTTATTGCTATTCAAGCTATGGCGAAGATTAGTCCGATGTCACCCACACGATTGTAGAGAACTGCTTGAAGGGCAGCGGTGTTGGCATCTGCTCGTCCATACCATCAGCCAATAAGGAGGAAGGATATAATTCCAACCCCTTCTCAGCCAATAAAAAGTTGGAATATATTGTTTGCGGTTACTAGGACAATCATGGCAATGAGGAAAATTAGTAGATATTTGAAGAATCGGTTTATGTATGGGTCAGCGTGTATATATCAGGATGCAAATTCTAAGATTGATCAGGTTACGTACAGGGCAATTGGGGTAAAGATAATTGAATAGTGGTCAAATTTAAAGCTGATATTAATGTCAAAAGTTAGGGTATTTATTCAGTTTCAATTGGTGATGATGGCTTCTGCTCCTTCATTTAGGAATAAAAATAGGGGAAGGAGGCTGATGAAGAAGGCTAGTTTAACTGCTGTTTTGACTTTAAGAAGTGCTCAGTCGTTTTTTTGGGGATTCGGGCTGAGCGTTGTTAGAACGGGATACAAAAGGAGCAGGAAAATGGTAATTAAGCTGGATGCTATTATTAGTGAGGAGGGGTGCATAGCTTTCACTTGGATTTGCACCAAGAGTTTTTGGTTCCTAAGACCAACGGATGAGCTGTTATCCTTTGAAAGCTGTTGTCGAGTGAGCCTTGGGGTTCAACCAAGGGGGCGAGGATTAGCAGTCTTCGTTGCTAGCGAGCCTCTCTCGGTGGATGAGGGGATTTTAACCTCTGTTACTAGAATCACAATCTAACGTTTTTGTTAAACTACATCTACAGGCAGTCCACCCTCAAATTAATTCTGGTTTAAGGATTAAGAGGCCTAAGGGGAGAAGGTGAAGGGCCACTAGAAGGTGTTCTCGTGAATGGGAGGGCTCTAGGGCAGTAATATGTGTTGGGAGTTGGCCTCGTTGTGTTATTAAAAATATGTAAAGAGAGTATCCTGCAGTAATAAGGGTCCCGGCCCCTGTGAGGGCTAGGGTTCATCATGATCAGTTAAAGAGAGAAGAAATAATCATTAATTCACCTATGAGGTTGGGGAGGGGGGGGAGGGCCAGGTTAGCTAGGGTTGAGATAAATCATCATGCTGCTATGAGTGGGAGGGCTATTTGTAGTCCTCGGGCTAGGACCATTGTTCGGCTATGGGTACGTTCATAATTGGTGTTAGCCAGACAAAAGAGTGCGGAGGAGGTTAATCCATGAGCGATTATCAGGGTTAGAGCCCCAGTAAAGGACCAAGGGGTTTGAATTAGAATACCCCCAATTACTAGTCCTATGTGGCTTACAGATGAGTAAGCAATTAAAGATTTTAGGTCGGTTTGGCGCAAGCAGATTGAGCCGGTTATAATTACACCTCAGAGGGCAAAGATAATAAATGGGTAGCTTATTTTTTCAGTTGAGGATTCGAAGATTGTAAGCATGCGTATTATACCGTACCCTCCCAGCTTTAGTAAGACAGCAGCAAGGATTATGGAGCCCGCTACGGGTGCTTCTACGTGGGCTTTAGGAAGTCATAGATGGACGCCATATAGGGGCATTTTTACCAGAAAGGCTAAAAAGCAGGCGGCTCATCAGAGCTTGTCTCCGTAAGTTAGGAGTTGGAGGGGGGTTAAGTACGAGAGGGTGAGGAATGAAAGGGACCCTGCAGTATTTTGAAGGAAGAGGAGAGCTACAAGGAGCGGCAGGGAGCCGGCTAAAGTATAAAATAAGAAATAAGTTCCGGCATTAAGTCGTTCTGTTTGATTTCCTCATCGGGTAATAAGGATTAGTGTTGGAATTAGGGTTGCTTCAAATATGATGTAAAATATGATAGCCTCGGTTGCGCCAAAGGCTAGGATTAGGAAAAATTGTAAAGATGTGAGGAGAGTAATATATATTCGTTGCCGGTTAGCTGGGTCTGTGGCGGTGTGGTTTTGACTAGCCAGAATTATGAGTGGAAGAAGCCAGCAGGTTAAGATTAATAAAGGGGAGGAGAGAGGGTCAGTGGCTAGGTAGGGGTTGAGAGAGGTTCAGCCGGTTTCTGAGAAGTTAGTTAGTCAGGAAAGGCTGATTAGGGCAATAACGAAACTGTGTAGAAGGGTTGTGGGTCACAGTCATTTGGTGGGAGTTAGTCAGATTGTTGGAACCAACATAAAGGTAGGAAGAAGAATTTTTAGCATTGTAGGAGGTTTAAGCTTTGCAGACGGTCGGAGCCATGAGTGCGGGCGGTGGCTACTAGCAATGCTAATCCTGCGCTTGCTTCACAGGCTGAGAATGCAAGGAGGAGAAGGGGAGAGGCTGAGAAGCTAACCGTGCTTAGTTGGAGGGCTCATAGTGAGAGGGCAATAAATAAAGATAACATTATTCCTTCTAGGCAGAGAAGGGCTGATAACAGATGGGTCCGGTGGAGCGCTAGGCCTGTTAAGCCTAACATAAATGCGGAGGAGAAGGTAAAGTGAATGGGGGTCATCAGGTTAATCATGGGGTTGAACCATAAACTTTTGAGCCGAAATCAAATATTATACCTTTAACTAATCACCTATTCAGCCCATTCGAGCCCTCCTTGGAGTCATTCATAGATGAGTCCTAAGGTGAGAAGGGCTAGGACGGCGAAGGCTCAGAGAAGGGTAAGTAGGGGGGAGGTTAGTTGATCTCCTCAGGGGAGTGGGAGAAGGAGAGCAATTTCTAGGTCAAAAAGAAGAAAGAGAATCGCTCCAAGAAAGAATCGGAGGGAGAACGGAAGGCGAGCGGAGCCAAGCGGGTCAAAGCCGCATTCATAGGGGGAAAGTTTTTCATAGTCGGGGCTTATTTGTGGGAGCCAGAAGGAGACGATAGCCAAAATAATAGAAAGGATGGTGGCGATGATAAGAATTGTTGTAACCAAGTTCATTATCTTTCCTTGGATTTTAACCAAGACCAGGTGATTGGAAGTCACTTATACTGAATTTAGTACTAGAAAGATTATGAGCCTCATCAGTAGATTGAGATGTACAGGAACAGTCATACGACTTCTACGAAGTGTCAGTATCAGGCGGCTGCTTCAAATCCGAAGTGATGCTCAGATGTAAAGTGGTATTGAATTTGGCGGAGGAGGCAGACTGCTAGGAAGGTTGATCCGATGATTACATGAAGTCCGTGGAAACCAGTTGCTACGAAGAATGTTGAGCCATAGACACCGTCAGCGATAGTAAAAGGTGCTTCATAGTACTCTAGGCCTTGGAGGAAAGTAAAATAAAAACCAAGTAGAATTGTCAGTGCGAGGGATTGAATTGCTTGTTTTCGTTCGCCTTCTATGATACTGTGGTGGGCTCAGGTGACTGTAACTCCTGAGGCCAGAAGGACGGCTGTATTAAGGAGGGGGACTTCAAATGGGTCTAAGGTTGTAATACCTGTCGGGGGTCAGCACCCGCCTAAATCAGGCGTTGGTGCAAGGCTTGAGTGGTAGAAGGCTCAGAAAAATCCTAGAAAGAAGAACACTTCTGAGGTAATAAAGAGGATTATTCCGTATCGGAGTCCTTTTTGAACGGGGGGTGTATGGTGGCCTTGGAATGTTCCTTCTCGAATGATATCCCGCCATCATTGGTATATTGTGAGAAGAAGAAGTACAGTTCCTAGGGCTATTAGAGTTATAGAGTTGAAATGAAATCAAATTGCGGTTCCGGAGGTTATGAGCAGGGCGGCAACTGCGCCTGTAAGTGGTCACGGGCTGGGGTCGACTATATGGTATGCGTGTGCTTGGTGGGCCATTAAACGTTTTCTTGTAGGTAGAGGCTTAAGAGAAGAATAAAGACATAAGCCTGAATTACTGCAACAGCAACTTCTAACATGGAGAGCATTAGGAGTAGGACGCCTGTGAGAATTGCCACAGTAGGTTGCAGGGGGAGAAGGACAAATATACCTGTTGAAATAAGTTGAATAAGGAGATGGCCGGCGGTTAGGTTTGCTGTAAGTCGTACTCCAAGGGCAAGAGGGCGAATCATTAAGCTAATTGTTTCGATAATAATTAGGACAGGAATAAGGAGTAGGGGGGTTCCTTCTGGTAGAAGATGGGCTAAAGAAAAGTTTGGCTGGTACCGGAATCCAATAAGAACTGTAGCCAACCAGAGGGGGACAGCAAAGCCCAGATTAATAGATAGTTGGGTAGTGGGGGTAAAGGTGTAGGGGAGGAGGCCGAGTAGATTAAGGCCGAGCAGGAAGACCATTAGGGAAGTTAAAATTAAAGCTCATTTGTGTCCAGGTTGGTTGACAGGCATAAGAAGTTGACGTGCAAATGAGCTAACGAATCAGCCTTGGAGGGTTGCTAGGCGGTTATTTAGTCAACGAGAAGAAGGTGCTGGAAATAGGGTTCAGGGGAGAACGAGGGCGAGGGCTATGAGGGGGATTCCTATAAAAAATGGGCTTGAAAATTGGTCAAAAAAGCTTAGTATCATGGTCAGGTTCAGGGCTCTGTCTTAGGCTTTTCAGTGCTTTGAAGAGTGGGCTCGTTGGGGAAAGTATGGGCTATGATTTTGGGGGGTAGGATGGTAAGAAAAATTACTCACGAAAATACCAGGATGGCGAACCAGGGTGCGGGGTTTAGTTGGGGCATGTCACTAAGGGTGGTTGGAAGGCACCATTTTTTAGCTTAAAAGGCTAACGCTTTGTCCTGTTTAGCTTCTTAATGAGGCATCTTCAAGCATTAGTAAAGATCATTTTTCGAAAAACTCTAGGGGTACGGCTTCGACTACAATGGGCATGAAGCTGTGGTTTGCTCCACAGATTTCAGAGCATTGGCCGTAAAAGACTCCTGGACGAGATGTGATGAATGCTGTTTGGTTTAGGCGGCCTGGCACGGCGTCTATTTTTACACCAAGGGCGGGGACTGCTCATGAGTGGAGGACATCTTCGGCCGAAACTAGGACCCGGATGGGGGATTCAACGGGGACGACTATTCGGTGGTCGGCTTCTAAAAGGCGGAATTGGCCAGGGGTAAGGTCTTGTGTGGGGAGCATATAAGAGTCGAAGCCAAGGTCTTCGTAGTCTGTATATTCGTAGCTTCAATATCATTGATGTCCTATGGCTTTGATTGTGAGGTGGGGATCATTAATTTCGTCTATTAGATAAAGAATGCGCAGGGATGGAAGAGCAATCAGGATTAAAATAACTGCTGGGAGAATGGTTCAGATTACCTCAATTTCTTGTGAATCTAAGATATATTTGTTGGTTAATTTGGTGGAGACTGTTGCCACGATAATGTAAAGTACAAGTGTGCTAATTAAGAATACAATCATCAGGGCGTGGTCATGGAAATGGAGGAGTTCTTCTATTACTGGGGAAGCTGCATCTTGAAATCCTAATTGTGAGGGATGGGCCATTAGTCAGACAAAGCGCGCGGGGGTCAAACCCACAACTCTGCCCTGACAAAGCAGTGTAATTGTCCGTTTTACTAGCGCCTTATAAGAAAGTGGCAGAGTGGTTATGCTATTGGCTTGAAACCAATTTACGGGGGTTCAATTCCTTCCTTTCTCGACAGCTCGCATTTTTACTTGTACGAATGCTGGCTCTTCAAATGTGTGATAGGGGGGTGGGCAGCCGTGTAGTCATTCAACATTAGTTGAGGTCATATCTGCTGCGCGGACTTCACGTTTGGAGGCGAAGGCTTCTCAGAGGATAAAGAGGAACAGAATAACAGCAACTAGGGAGATAAGGGAACCAATAGATGAGACAGTGTTTCACAGTGTGTACGCGTCTGGGTAGTCTGAGTATCGACGAGGTATTCCGGCTAGGCCAAGGAAGTGCTGTGGGAAGAATGTAAGATTTACACCTAAAAACATTACACCGAAGTGGATTTTAGTTCAGGYGCTATGAAGGGTGTAGCCTGAAAATAGTGGGAATCAGTGGACAAAGCCAGCCATAATAGCAAAGACTGCTCCTATTGAGAGAACATAGTGGAAATGAGCTACGACATAGTAGGTATCGTGGAGAACAATATCAAGAGACGAGTTGGCTAGGACAATGCCCGTTAATCCGCCTACTGTGAATAGGAAAATAAAGCCAACGGCCCAAAGCATAGGGGTGTCCCATTTAATTGTCCCCCCGTGAAGAGTTGCTAGTCAGCTGAAGACCTTAACTCCTGTGGGAATGGCAATAATTATTGTTGCTGATGTGAAATAAGCACGTGTGTCTACGTCCATTCCAACTGTAAACATGTGGTGGGCTCAGACAATAAACCCTAGGAGGCCGATGGCTATTATTGCTCAGACCATTCCTATGTAGCCGAAAGGCTCTTTTTTACCAGCGTAATAGGCTACAATGTGGGAGATTATTCCAAATCCAGGGAGAATTAGAATGTAGACTTCTGGGTGTCCAAAGAATCAGAATAAGTGTTGGTAAAGAATTGGGTCTCCTCCCCCTGCTGGGTCGAAGAAGGTGGTGTTTAGGTTACGGTCTGTAAGAAGCATTGTAATTCCTGCAGCAAGAACTGGTAGGGACAGAAGAAGGAGAACAGCGGTAATAAGAACGGCTCATACGAATAAGGGGGTCTGATATTGGGAAATAGCAGGGGGTTTTATGTTAATAATAGTAGTAATAAAATTAATTGCCCCAAGAATTGACGAAATACCTGCTAAGTGAAGAGAAAAGATGGTTAGGTCGACTGATGCTCCTGCGTGGGCAAGATTTCCCGCCAGCGGCGGGTAAACTGTCCACCCAGTGCCAGCCCCGGCTTCAACCCCTGAGGAGGCAAGTAGAAGAAGGAATGAGGGGGGGAGTAGTCAGAAGCTTATGTTATTCATTCGAGGGAATGCCATGTCGGGGGCACCAATCATAAGTGGGATTAATCAGTTTCCAAATCCTCCAATCATAATTGGTATTCCTATAAAGAAAATTATTACAAATGCGTGTGCTGTAACGATAACATTATAAATCTGGTCGTCGCCCAGAAGAGCTCCGGGTTGGCTTAACTCGGCTCGAATGAGCAGACTTAAGGCAGTCCCCACTATTCCGGCCCAAGCACCAAATACAAGATAAAGGGTGCCGATGTCTTTATGGTTGGTTGAGAAAAATCAGCGTGTGATTGCCACAGGTAAGATGGCTGAGGTTTTAAGCGGTGGATTGTAGCCCCATAAACAGAGGTTTGAGTCCTCTTCTTACCAAGCCTTGAAGTGTTTTACACGTTGGATTGCAAACCCAAAATAGTAGTCTAACGTCTACCGGGGCTTCCCTCCGCCCCTTCGCCGCCTTTAGGGCGGAGGGAAGTTAGATAGATGCCCGTTGGTTTGGGCGCTTAGCTGTTAACTAAGAGTTTGCAGGATCGAGGCCTGCCTGTCTAGGAAAGCTCTAGCTTAATCAAAGCGCTTGTTTTGCATGCAGGAGATGTGAGTTAAAGCCTTGCGAGTTTTACAGGGACTGGGAGATTTTAACTCCCGCTAACGGCTTTGAAGGCCGCTGGTCTGATTTAGCCTAAGTCTCTTATAGGGATAGGAGTATTACAATTGCTGGGGTTAGGGGAAGGAAGAATACTGCGGCGACGGTAGTGGTCGATAGGAATAATGTTAGGTGGGATGTGGGGTGACGCCATGGGGCTGTCCCAGTCAGGGTATTGGGGGATAGGGTTAGAGTGAGGGCGTATGCTAAGCGGAGATAAAAATAGAGGCTTAGAAGGGCTGAAAGGGCTGCTAGTGTTGCGAGGGCTAAGAGTCCTTGTTTAGTTAATTCTTGAAGGATAAGTCATTTTGACATAAAACCGGTGAGGGGGGGCAGACCTCCAAGGGATAAAAGAATGAGGGGGGCGAGGGCTGTAACAACAGGAGCTTTTGGTCAGGCTATGGCGAGGGAGTTAATATTGGTTGAGCTATTTAGTTTGAATGTAAGGAATGCTGAAAATGTTATAAYGAAGTAAACAATAAGGGCCAGAATGGCGAGGGAGGGGGAGAATTGCATAACAAGAATTATTCAGCCGAGGTGAGCAATAGAGGAGTAGGCAAGGACTTTTCGCAATTGGGTTTGATTTAGGCCACCTCAGCCTCCAGTAAGGGCCGATATAATTCCTAAGGCTAGTAGGAGTGATGAGTTGGCGGGCTGGAGTTGGAGGAGGAGGGCGAAGGGGGCAAGTTTTTGTCAGGTAGAGAGAATTAAGCCTGTAATGAGGTCAACGCCTTGGATAACCTCGGGGAGTCAGGAGTGTAGTGGAGCAAGGCCAATTTTTAAGGCTAGGGCGAGGGAGATTAATGTAATGGGAAGAGGGTGCGCTATTTGTTGAATGTCTCATTGTCCAACAAGTCAGGCATTAATAGCACTTGCAAATAATAGTATGGCGGCTGCTGTGGCTTGGGTGATGAAATATTTAGTGGTTGCTTCGACCGCGCGCGGATGATGGTATTGAGCTATAAGGGGAAGGATGGCTAGAGTGTTGATTTCAAGGCCTATTCAGGCAAGCAATCAGTGGGAGCTTGCAAATGCGATTGTAGTTCCTAGGCCTAGTGCAAAGAGCAGGGTAACTAAGATGAAGGGATTCATTAGCAAAGGAAGGATTTTAACCAACATTTTTGGGGTATGGGCCCAAAAGCTTAATTTAGCTGACTTTACTAGGAAGTGGTGTAGTGGAAGCACTGGGAGTTTTGATCTCTCCGGGTAGGGTTCGAATCCCTTCTTTCTAAGGAGTTGGGGGGACTTTAACCCTCATGGTTCACTCTATCAAAGTGGCCCTTTACTTCAGGCACAGCTCCTGGTATTAGAGGTGAGGGGGTAGGCCTGCAAATGCAATCGGAATGGCAAGGTGTCAAATGACCAGGGCTAGTGTTAGAGGGAGAAAGTTTTTTCAGATTAGGTGTATTAACTGGTCATATCGAAATCGGGGGTAGGAAGCTCGAACCCATAGGAAAACAATTGAAAGTAGTGCTGCTTTAGTCATTAAATTTATTGCGGTCAGTTCGGGGAATGTTGGTATATGGAAGGCTCCCAGGAATAGTGTGGCAGAAAGTGTATTTATAAGAAGGATGTTGGCGTATTCAGCTAGGAAGAAAAGGGCAAATGGGCCTCCTGCATATTCGACGTTGAACCCGGATACTAGTTCGGACTCTCCTTCAGTAAGGTCGAATGGGGCTCGGTTGGTCTCTGCTAGCGTAGAAATATATCATATTGCGGCTAGGGGTCATGTTGGAATAATTAGTCAAATGCTTTCTTGAGCAACGCTAAAGGTTTGTAGGGTGAATCCTCCTGTAAAGATAACTGTGCATAGAAGAATAAGTCCAAGGCTTACTTCATATGAAATAGTCTGGGCTACAGCTCGTAGGGCCCCGATGAGGGCATATTTTGAGTTTGATGCTCATCCTGATCCAAGGATAGAGTATACTGCAAGACTAGAGAGGGCAAGGATGAAAAGAATCCCTAGGTTAAGGTCAATAACTGAGTATGGCATAGGCATTGGGGCTCAGAGGGTGAGGGCCAATGTGAGTGCAAGTATGGGGGCTAGTAAAAAGAGAATGGGGGAGGAGGTTGATGGTCGTACGGGCTCTTTGATGAACAGTTTTACTCCATCGGCGATAGGTTGGAGGAGACCGTAGGGGCCAACGATGTTGGGGCCCTTTCGTAGTTGTATATAACCTAGGACTTTGCGTTCAAGTAGTGTTAGAAAAGCAACGGCTAGAAGAACGGGGACGATAAAGGCCAGTGGGTTAATTAAGTGAGTAAACAATGTATAGAGCATTATTAAGGAGAGGACTTGAACCTCTGTTGAAAGAGCTTAGGTCTTCTGCAATGCCGGGTTCTGCCACCTTAATTAGCCGTTCTCTCCGGCAGAAGGGTGTGCCCTTTTGCCTGTTTTAGTTGTTTTCAGCAGGTGGGGGCGAGGCGTGCCTCGGGCAGAGGCCTCTCCTTTTCGGTCCTTTCGTACTAGAAAAGATCACTATCATAGATAGAAACTGACCTGGATTACTCCGGTCTGAACTCAGATCACGTAGGACTTTAATCGTTGAACAAACGAACCCTTAATAGCTGCTGCACCATTAGGATGTCCTGATCCAACATCGAGGTCGTAAACCCCCTTGTCGATAAGGGCTCTTTAAGGGGATTGCGCTGTTATCCCTAGGGTAACTCGGTCCGTTGATCGGCATATGCCGGATCTTATTGGTCAGAATTTCTGTTCATTAGAGCGGGAGCTCTTGGGTTTAAGAATCTGTGTTCTTACTCCACATGGGGGTTTTGTATTTCCCCGCGGTCGCCCCAACCAAAGACATTAGGGCAGGTTACATTTGGTTTTTCCCTTTGTTTAGGGGTGCTTTACATGAGCTGCTCTGACGTCTAAAGCTCCATAGGGTCTTCTCGTCTTATGTTTTTATCCCCGCTTCTGCACGGGGAAATCAATTTCATTGACTGGGGAGAGGAGACAGTTAAGCCCTCGTGATGCCATTCATACAGGTCTCCATTTAAAAGACAAGTGATTGCGCTACCTTCGCACGGTCAAAATACCGCGGCCGTTAAACATATAGTCACAGGGCAGGCGGGACCTCTTATTCGTTAATTTTGCAAGAGGCGATGTTTTTGGTAAACAGGCGAGGCTTTAGGTGTTTGCCGAGTTCCTTCTCTTCCTTTTAGTCTTTCCCCGAAAGCACTCCAGTGTGGGGTTAACGCTTCTGTCTTGGATGTTTTTCTAGTTAATTCATTTGAAATCCATTTCCCTCTTTGTTTGGGGGCGTTAAGATTCGGTGGTTGGTCCGTTCCGAGGTACACTTGTGCAGGGAGAGAGTCTGTTCTCTCTCATTACTCATATTAGCATTATTTCTCCGCTGTTTGCAGCGGATAGTCTGATATTGAAAGGGGGTTGAGATTGCATTATCGGGATCGACGGAAGGTTGGGTGTACTTGAGCTTTAACGCTTTCTATCTGGGTGGCTGCTTTCAGGCCCACCGGGGTGCTTTACCTTAGGTTAATTATGATCTTTACCCACCTGTGAAGGTTGTGTCCTTTATCTTAGGGGCTGTACCCCCTAAGATTAACTCTCTTGGTTTCTTTAGAAATCTAATTAGGGTTTGATACGAAATTTGAATTAAGAAGCCGGGAGGCTGAACTTCTATCCATTTCTCAGACAACCAGCTATTACTAAGTTCGGTAGGTTTGTCACCTCTACTCAAAGTTCTTCCCACTCTTTTGCCACAGAGACGGGTTTGCCCTATAATAGGCTGTCTTGGAGTAGCTCACTTAGTTTCGGGGGGCCAAACTAAAGTTCTCTTTGCTTGGAGTTACTGGCTAAATCATGATGCAAAAGGTACGAGCTTTAATCTCTGCTTTTCTAGGCTTTACTGGGGTTGTTTCATTTCTCTTTCAGCGTTCCCTTGCGGGACTATCTCTGTTGCTCCATAGTTCCTTTTCTGTCGCCCATACTTAGGGGGAAAAATGATTTGTTTAGTTACATGTCAGTGTATTAGGGGTTATTAACGGGGGTGTGTTGATTTTTGTCAGGTGGGCTAGCTGATCGGCG